TGGAGATAATTGTATTTTGATTGAGTTAATATAATATTATTATTTCTAATTAATATATGGTAAAAATGACGAAAGTAAGGTAGATCAAAAATTTTTTTTTTGAACTTGAACTCGCCCAATCCAAAATATTTCTATTTTTATTTTGCGAATTGAAGAAATCATCCTTTCATACAATATCTTAATTGAATTATATGTAATGATCAATAAATTCAGTTTTTTATATATCAATACATGTCAAAATTCCAGGACTCAATAGAGTCCAGAGATATTTGGACTGGAATTGACGAATAACCAATAGCGATATTACTACTTTAGTAGTATCGAACAGAAATCTAAATGGGGCGTGGCCAAGTGGTAAGGCAACGGGTTTTGGTCCCGGTATTCGGAGGTTCGAATCCTTCCGTCCCAGGAAATACCTATAATGTCTATATAAATAGACATTTTTTAAAATAAAATAATGAAATAAAAGATTGTCTTTTTGAACTACTTTATCTTTCAAAATAGAATATTGAATGGATAGAGTGTGATTCTTGGTTCTGATTTTTAATCATTCCATTTTCTCTTAATCATATCTTTTTCACAAATGGAGTTCAAATACATACAGATGGAGCTAAATCGAGTTATGATCTAACTAAGGTAGGAATATAGACCACAATTTTGAAATAAAGAAAAAGGTGGTTGAATGTACTTTTCATGGTATATCCATTCCCTTATAATATTCTATTCTAGTTAGTTTTTTCAAACTATGTTCCTATGATAATAAGAGTTAATTAACAATGTAAGATATCAATTTCAATAGTTGTGTCTGTATCGATCTAATTAACAAATTATCAAGTTACATATGTAACACATGTATTTTCTTTGAACCTCGGTTTTAATTCATTTCGTATTTGATTTGGTTCGAATAAATAATTCGAAATTGATGTAGTAATAGAGACTAGAGACGGGGTATTCATACACACTATTCTATTCCCATTTCTTTAAATGAAAATGATTTCATCGCCCCACTACGTGAAAATGAGGAAATGCTGAATGTTTTATTATCATTCTATTTCGTTGATGAGGTTTTTTTTTCAAAAAAAAAATTGTGATTCGTTAATTTGAAATATTCAAAAGAGAATATTCCTAATTAAATCCCATGACTGCATTGAAATTAAATTCTTGATAAGATTTCTTTACTTTTTTTAGAAAGCACCAATTCATATAAAATAAGAAAAAAATATAGATTTCTATGAAACGATCGAACAAATGACTATTCATGATTCCATAATTGAATCAATTACATATCAGTTCCAAACTAGAGAAATGTTATGGTAAAACTTCGTTTGAAACGATGTGGTAAAAAGCAACGTGCGACTTGACAGACATGATCAGTTTGTGGATTTGTACACCCACCCCTTTCTATTCTATAGAAATGAAGGTGCTCTTAGCTCGACATCCTTTGTTCTGTTCGATTAAAACACCTGTTTTTGTTGGGGTTTAATGTCAATAGTATATGATGTAGCTCGAGTGGAAAGTATTGATTCATTTCTCAGGAGCAAGGATCTCTGGTTAGTGCCAATTAATAAGTTGGAACAACTTCGTAAGTATATTTTCGATCTAGTAGAAATCGAAAGGATCCAATTCGAACAAGTTTCAAATAAAAAAAGGAAAATTTGTTGGAATTAGTGAAACTCTTTTGATCAAAAGTGTGTCATGCGGGAATCGACCGTTCACATGATTTTTTGATAGAAAGAAATCATAAAAAGGGGCATGTTGCTGTCATTTTGAAATGATTCAAATTCACCGAAGTAATGTCTAAACCCAATGATTCCAGTCAAAGATAAAGTATTTTGGAACAAGGAAATACCGTTTTTTCACTTGTCTCAACAATTAGATAAAGAATTCAAATATATTATAAATGAGACAAAAACAAAAAGGGGTTAGAGACCACTCAAGAAATGAAAGAAATGCCTATTTCTTTTGAGCTATTTCAGAGTTATCCAACTTGAGTTATGAGAATACAAATAATTTTTTTTGATAAAGAGGAATAAAAAAGGATTAAAAAATCCATAGTCTAATTGATTTGATGATGTTATGGATCTATTTAACATTTTTATTCTACCTATACATAGATCTAACAATTTCTCGAGCCGTATGAAGAGAAAACTTCGTATACGTTTCTAGGGGGGGTTATAGTTCATCTACATCTATCCCAATGAGCCCTTTATCGAATCGTTGCAATTGATGTGCGATCCCGAAGAGAAGGAAGAGATCTTCGGAAAGTGGGTTTTTATGATCCGATAAAAAATCAAACCTATTTGAATATCCCCGGTATTCTATATTTTCTTGAAAAAGGCGCTCAACCTACAGAAACTGTTTATGATATTTTAAGGAAGGCGGGAGTTTTTACAGAATTTCATTTTGAAAGTCAATTAATGAAATAAAAAAAAGGGAGAGAAAAAAAAGGGGGGGGGTGATTCATATATAGTTTTGTATAACTTTTTTCTACTCCCCCCCC